AACGAATCACACTTTTACCACTAAACTATACCCGCTACAATATAATTATTGTATAGAAATACATCATTTGTCGAATAAAGGAGTGAGAGGTAATCTAGATAAGATAGGATTAGAACCCTAAACTCAAAGGCGAGGGTTGATGTGATCTGTAAGATACTTGATGGAATAGGGGAAGAAGACTTATTCCAATTTCAATAATGGAAATCAATATCTTATAATTTTTTTTCTGAATGGAGTTGTTACTGAATGAAAATTAGGGCCCGTAGGGCTTGTTGAAGTCGGAAAATAAAAATGAGTTGAATCATGCAAGAATTCAATCTATAGAATTAAAAAAAAAAGGGGGTTTTGCATTTTCTCCTTTTTTGAATTGATTCCTCGTTACTCTATTCACTCTCATTCACTCTCCAGATCTTATGAATTTGAGTTAAGATCTAATGAAAAATGATAGTATTCGCTTGGTTTGTGGACTTCATTTCAAATGAAGCTTGTCCCTTGAAGAAAAGGGGGATTCTAATTGGAATGGAAATCCGATATGGATTTTTTTTTTTTTGAATAAAAAAATCCATAAAAGAAAAAGAAGAAGGTAAAGAGTAAAAAATAAAACTTCTATCATACATAAAGAAACACTTATCCTAATCATAGGAATGAAATGAAAAGAAGCAAAACAAAGAATGGCCTGGCCAGTACCTAGCCAGGCCGGGGGAATAAAAGAACCTTTCGTAGGAAATCAAAGAAGTCCTCTTTCTTTCTATTGGAAATTTTGGTTTTTCAATTGGTATTGGAAATATTTGTTTCGAATCATTATTCAAATTGAATTGCTGATAAAATTGGTATATAATTGCTGATAAAATGGATATCTATATAGAAGATAGAAAATCTATTTATAGAATAAAGAAAGAAAAATAAAAAGACTTTTATCCATTTTGAATTCACATGTCACATATGTTTGAATTCACATGTCACATATGTTTGAATTCACATGTCACATATGAATTATTCCATTTTTAAATTTTGGATTGGGAGAGATGGCTGAGTGGACTAAAGCGGCAGATTGCTAATCTGTTGTACGAGTTATTCGTACCGAGGGTTCGAATCCCTCTCTCTCCGTTCCTTCGGATCCCTTGAGGTTTCTATTTCGAATTCGAAAAAATCTCGAGTCCCCGTTTTCTTTCTCATAGTTAAATTTTCCTAGTTAAATAAATGGATGAAATAGAAAAATAATCTGAAAATTCTTCAGAATAAAGAAAGGAAAAACGAAAATAAAAACCTCTTTTTTTATTCCTCACGTCCAGGATTACGTCCTGGATCATTAGATAGGAATCCGAAGATGAAGAGAGAAACAAAGAATATTACTACTGTGTAAACGAAGAGTTTGAGAGTAAGCATTACACAATCTCCAAGAGTTTTTTGTGGGAAATAAGGGAATAGATTCTCTATTTTTGTACCACATCACATATCTTGCACCAAGAAAAGAATTTTAAGGAATTCATTTGTCATAAGATTCTTATTCTTTCCTTGGTTATCAAAAGGATCTCCTAAATTAAGTATTTTGAGGTACCATAATTTCATAATAGGGTTTTGATCCCCATAAGATCAGAATGAAGAAGACAGTAGGTGATCCAGACTCCGCGTGGCTATACATATCCATAATTCAATCCATAGAGAATTTCAATGTTTGAATTGAGGATTCATAATAGAAGATTTACCTGATCTTATCAATTGTTCTTCTCTATTTTGTTAGAACACATTTTTTTTGTTCGAATCCACCGTGAATATTTTGAGGACAGTATTCAAATTCAAGATCTTATCGAAAACTTACAGCAGCTTGCCAAACAAGGGCTAAGAGAAAAAAGAGCACAGGTATGACTGGCATAACATCTACGATTGGATTGAAAAAGGCATAAGCCTCCGGCAATTTGGCGAAGAAAAAGCTACTCGAATGAAGGGCAGAATTAAGACAGATCAAACTAAAGATATTAAGCATAACAAACCTTTCGTTCTTGCAGATAATTTCATTTTTCTTGAGTTATTGATATAGGAGGAAAAATAAAGAAAAGAAGTAAGAGAAGAAGAAAGGGTAGGCAAAAATCCTTCTTTTTTTTTTTCTTTGAGCTCCCCTAATCAAAAAGCCTTCAATTGTAAAATGAAAATCTAGATGGAATCATACTTTCATACAATATCTTAATGGAATTCTATGTAATGATCAATGAATTCATTTTGATTCTACATTTACACGTGTCGAATCTTAGCAATAACCAATTCAGTAGATATTTGGGCTAGAATTGACGAACAACCAATATCCATATTATTGTCTATTAGTGTCGAATAGACATCTAAATGGGGCGTGGCCAAGCGGTAAGGCACCGGGTTTTGGTCCCGTTACTCGGAGGTTCGAATCCTTCCGTCCCAGACCGATTCCATCAGAACAAAGAGGGTGTTCTTTAACCCTCTTCTTTTTATGTACCAGTGGATACAATGTGATTCCATTTTTCTTTTTGATTTCTAATGATTGTTCTATACATTCATAGAATCCTCTTCGATGTTGTTTCTCACAAGGGGAAATCGAAATCCCACGTAAAATAAATCTTTTTATTTATATGGTTAGCATGGGAACATATATAAATAAAAAGATCCTTCAAAGGGGAAGGATAGGGCGGACCATTCATCGTATGTCTATTCCGCTCGGTTCCTATTCATATTGAGTGAGGTTAGTTAGTCATTTAAAGAAATTTTATGTTCCATATCTATAAAAAAAAAAAAAAAGAAATAATGATTCCCACACCACATGCTTTTTGTTTTGTGGCGAAATGTGAAAGAAGGGTTTCTATCGTTTTGGAAAGTAAATAGAGTAGTCAACCCATTCTATGGGGATCTTGAATTCTAAATAGGGGGGTTTGCGGTACTAATTCCATTACTGGGATTAAAGCCCTTCAGACTGTTCAGACTGGGGGGCTCATACATTTTATTCACTTTACTTTGATGGAATTTCTCATTTATGTAAATCAAATTGAATTGCTCAACTTTACTTTAAAGTAAAGAAAAAGAAAAGACTCTAGAAAATGAGCCATGCATATACTATATTATTTATATGTATTCTTATTGTTGTATTTCAGTGACACAGTGGTTTCGATTTCGGTGAAAAAGATCCGAATTCCTTAAACTTAAATATTCACAATTCAATTAGTCTAGCCCATTGGATTGGCAATTGTTCGTCATATCTGATCTATTGCCTACGGAAAGATCATACTCCTACTCCTACGATTCTGATTTTATCTCAGATTTTTCAATTAAAGGAAAGAATAACGACCTTAATCTTATATTGCATGAGTCTTTTTATATCCACCCATCCTTATGAAAACAAACAAATAAGTTCGATTTTTCTTCATCCATTTATCTGGTTAAAATAATGGATCGTTCAATTAGAAAAGAACGGCGAATTTTTGTTATGATGATCAAATTCCCGTCTTTTTCATAAAAGAGATAACTGCTAAACTTTTTAGCTACTCGTTGTGATTGTTTCAACGATTTATAAACAAATTCAGTCTTTACAGGAAACTTATTATCAGTAATGATAATGATGCTGAAGTAGGAAATTTTTGAAACTTTTTTTGAAGATATAGATGTAAAGAAGTATTAAGCAATCCACTTATTTATGTTTTTTATAAATAGGCTTCATTCCATTCATATGATAGAAGATGAGGTGAAATCCTTGTCAAAACTTCTCTAGATAAATACTTATACATCTATATCGAAAAATAAATTATGGACTACTAGGTACCGATTAAGCCAATGACTATTCATGATTCTATATTGAATCAATTCCATACCGGTTCTAGATTCTCAAATTAGAGGAATGTTATGGTAAAACTTCGTTTGAAACGATGTGGTAGAAAGCAACGTGCGACTTGAAGGACATAATCGGCTGTGGATGCAAGAATCCGCCACTTTCTATATTCGCGAAGATGCTCTTGGCTCGACATAGTTCGTTCTACCGGGCCCCTAATTGAATTTTATGGGGTACATGATGGAGCTCGAGTCTAAAGTTTTGATTCATTTAGCAGGGGAAAGGATCTAGGGTTAGTAACAATCAATAAGTTGAACAAACTTCGTAAGTATATCTTCGGTATAGGAATCAAAAGGGTCAATTTCGAACAAGTTTCAAATCAAAAAAAGTGAAACCTTTCGGAATTGATAAAACTATTTCGATTAAAAGTGTATTCCAGAGGAATCAATCATTCGTACGATTCTTCAATAAAAAGAAATAACAAAAGGTATGTTGCTTCCATTTTGAAAGATTAAGAATCACCGAAGTAATGTCTAAACCCAAGGATTCAAGGTAAAGATAACAGATACTGAAACAAGGAAACACTATTTTTAAATTGTCTTACCAGCTGGATTGAATCCAAATATTCAAACAAATGAGGAAATGGATTCTAGGCAAGACAAACAAAAGAGGTTAGAGACGACTCAATAAATGGCTAAGGATTTCCCTTCGAAGTCCTTGAGAATTAACTAACTTGAGTTATGAGTATGAATGATATTTTTTTTTTAAGAAGGAAGAACAAAAACGACTTCAATTCTAGTATAATTAATGATTTAATGAATCCATTTGTCACTATATGCATAAATTCGCATCATTCTTTCTCGAGCCGTACGAGGAGAAAACCTCTTATACGTTTCTAGGGGGGGTTAATCTACATCTATCCCAATGAGCCGTCTATCGAATCGTTGCAATTGATGTTCGATCCCGAAGAGAGGGAAGGGATCTTCGTAAAGTGGGTTTTTATGATCCGATAAAGAATCAAACCTATTTAAATGTTCCTGCTATTCTAGATTTCCTTGATAAGGGTGCTCAACCTACAGGAACTGTTCATGATATTTCAAGGAAGGCGGAGATATTTAAAGAACTTAGAGTTAATCAAACAAAATCAAATTTGTGAGATCAAACAAAAAAAGTGTTGTATCTCATTTTGAGGAATTGTTTCGCCACTACTCCATCTTTTATTGCCTTGTTCTATTCTATTCATACCTATTTACTAATATGAATTATGGGATCGTATATCTTAGAATGATAAAAAATATTCAATTTTATTGATATGAGACGGGCAGAAAAAAAGATCGAGTAGAATAGATTAAATTACTGGATCTATGAGATGGGGGGTATTACCATCAATCGGATGGTTTTTGCTGGTGGACTTCACTAACAAACAAAGAGTGAATCTTGCTTATTGTACTTACCTCCATTGGGGAAACTCGAGATTTTTCCTTCCTTTCCTTAAATTATTCCCCTATTCATATTTCATTTATTATCTATCTAGTGCCAATCCAACACAAATAAAATTTTTTTGATTAATTATTATTAATATTTTTTTTTTTCATTTTGAACATTCAATTCATATTGACAATGGTGTATCGAACAAATATAATTCGATCGTGGAGAAATCGATCGATTTCTCCACGTTCCAAAAGTTTGTTTATTTACTTCACTTCACGCAAATGATGGATTCACAAAATTCACTGGAACAAAAGAAGTATCTTTTTCGTTTAATGGATAAATTCATGGAAAAATTTAGGATAATGGGAGTGGTGTCCTATTCATTTTTACACCTACCCATAGTATAGTACTATATGGATCCTGCAATCTGCTGTATTTTAGTCTGATCTGTTCGTTTTTATTTCTTTTTTATTTTTCTGATAGATTATCAAATGATTCCTTTAGATTTTTTACTAGTTACTAGTTCCATTTTTTGGTAGGATCGGTCAAGCATTTCCTTATCATTTCTTTTTTTTTTTTTTACGATCGTATCTACACATCATATTTAGTTACATACACGGGTTGCTAACTCAACGGTAGAGTACTCGGCTTTTAAGTGCGACTATGATCTTTTACACATTTGGATGAAGCATGGTATTCGTCAATACTATTGGTAGAGTTTGTAAGACCACGACTGATCCTGAAGGGGAATGAATGGAAAAAACAGCATGTCGTTTCAATGGAGAATTAGAAGAATACGTTATTCTTAATCCTTACCATATCGGTACAAAATCTTGTTTTGATTCTTGGAATGGGACCAAATCAATTCATCCTTGGGTCAAGTCAATAAATGGATAGAGCTCTATAGCTCCAATTATAGGGAAACCAGAAGAAACGAGCTTTTATTCTTAATTCGAATAATTACCCGGTCTAATTAGAGGTTAAAAATATATTAGTGTCTGATGTGGGAAAGGGTGTTCTCCTGCGAGTGAATCATCGATTCCCTTTTTTATGAATCCTAATTATTCATTATTATCTAATAGATTCTATTATGATTATGAGGTAGAGACGAATGTGTAGAAGAAACAGTATACTGATAAATAGAATTTATTCCAAAATCAAAAGAGCGATCGGATTGCAAAAATAAAGGATTTCTAGCCATCCCTTGTAATTGGAACGAAAAATAGGATGGAAAAAGAGAAAGAGAGGATCTGTTAATGGGCCTGCCTGTCCTCGGGGTATTCCTTCTTTTCTTACTGGATACCCTGTTCTGACCGTATCGCACTATGTATCATTTGTTAACCCAAGAAATCTCCCACACTTTTGGTTCCAATATTATTTGAAATGGAAAAATTACAAGGATATTTAGAAATATTTCGATCCGGGCAAAGGCACTTCCTCTATCCACTTCTCTTTCAGGAATATATCTACGCGCTTGCTCATGATCATGGTTTAACCGGACCGGTTCTTTACGAATCCATGGAAAATTTAGGTTATGACAATAAATCTAGTTCACTAATTGTGAAACGTTTAATTATTCGAATGCATCAACAGAACCATTTTCTTATTTCTGTTAATGATTTTCACCAAAATCGATTTTTGGGGAACAAAAAGAATTTGGATTCGAAAATAATATCAGAGGCTTTTGCAGTCATTGTTGAAATTCCATTCTCCTTCCAATTAGTATCTTACCTAGAAAAAAAAAAAGAAATAGAAAAATCTCATAATTTACGATCTATTCATTCAATATTTCCCTTTTTTGAGGACAAATTAGTATATTTAAATCATGTATTAAATATACTAATACCCTACCCTATTCATCCGGAAATCTTGGTTCAAACCCTTCGTTACTGGATACAAGATGTTCCCTCTTTGCATTTATTGCGAATTTTTTTCTACGAGTATCGTAATTCGAACAGTCTCATTAGCCAAAAAAAATCCATCTCTTTTTCAAAAGAAGAGAATCAAAGATTATCCTTGTTCCTATATAATTTTCATGTATATGAATGCGAATCCATATTCGTTTTTCTCCGTAAACAATCCTCTCATTTACGATCAATATCCTATGAAGCCTTTCTTGAAAGAATCCATTTCTATCGAAAAATAGAGCATCTTGTAGTAGTACTTTGTAATGATTTTCAGAAGACCTTGCGGTTGTTCAAAGATCCTTTCATGCATTATGTCAGATATCAAGGAAAATCCATTTTGATTTCAAAGGGGACTCATCTTTTGATGAAGAAATGGAA